TGTAACAATTTTAATTTGTGTTCTAGGGTTTACATATACTAGCAGTTGCTGTTATAATTGAAATGGATAAAGTTTTTTTTTTCAATAAAAAAAGAAGTTTAGAACCCCCCTTCCCTTGGGGGGGGGTATTCTCTCATATATATTAGTTTTATATATTTATAATAATAGTTTATAATAGTTTTATAGTTTTGGCGGCATGGCCGAGTGGTAAGGCGGGGGACTGCAAATCCTTTTTTCCCCAGTTCAAATCCGGGTGTCGCCTGATAGACAAGAGATTTGAAATAGTGTATTACATTTTTTTGATAGAATTCTTTTTTTCCAGCAGAAGCAAGTGGGGGAAAAGGACTCTTGGGACTTGTTTGTGTTTGATTCTAAATTTTAAGCATCGGGAGGTTTGTTTGTTCTAAAAAAATGCTTTAAATCTTTTCGTCTCGGATTCAAGGAAAGATTCCACTAGTGAAAAGAAATCAATAAATCTTGAAATAATAATACTTTCAATCCACAACTATTGTTGTGTCCGTCTACTGACTGAATCTTTAATTAGATTGAAAAAGAATTAAATAGTTAAAAAGAATTTAATAGGCAGGGCAGGCTATCTTCCGATTAACGAATCGAGAGACGTTAAGGATTAGATCAAATGGAAATAAGAGTATAAGTATGCAAAGTAATCTGTCTTGATTCTTTTTTTTTTTTTTTTACTTAATGAAATTACTTAACTTAAAAAAATGGGGGGATAAAACATAGGTCTTATTATTCCTACCTGTTATGTTAATAATACGAATTCCCTTAATTTAATACTTCCAAGGATGTTTCCGGATATTTTTTTTATGTTTATCCGATTTTAAAAAAAATCATATTATATTAAGTTAGAAATCATATCATATAAGAACTTGTTAGATGTTTTACTAGAATTGATTGGATTGTTTCGTCAATGGTGTTAGCCCGGAATCCTTTTTTTTTACTCTGTATCAGCAATTTCACTATTATTATAGTATTATTAGTGAATAATAAAAAATAAAAGAAAATAAGAAAAATTTGTGAACAAAAATGAAATAATTCCTTCATATTGATAGAGATAGGAGACAAAATTTACATGGATATAGTAAATCTTGCTTGGGCTGCTTTAATGGTAGTTTTTTCATTTTCTCTTTCCCTTGTAGTATGGGGAAGAAGTGGACTATAAGGATACTAATAATTGAGTTAAGGGATCAAAGTATCCATTTTTTTTTATAGTTGGGTTTTAAAATTTTTGTGAACTATATGAATTAAAGTATTTAATTCATACTAATTAATTGAATTCAAATATAAAATATATCTGCATTTCGCAGTTTTATTATATTTTAGTCGTATACTATATTTATTCTATGGATAAGGATAACATATAAATCAAAAATACTCTTTCAATCAAACAAATATTTGAATAATTCCCATATTCGTATTTTGAAAATAAATAGATTATTATGTATCGATTGAATCAATGACTATTCACGATTTCATAATTGAATCAATTACATAGTATATCCAAGCTAAAGGAATGTTATGGTAAAACTTCGTTTGAAACGATGTGGTAAAAAGCAACGTGCGACTTGAAAGACATGATTCGATTGGGTGTGGATTCTTACATCCGCCATTTTTTTCTAGTATATAGAAATTGAGATGCTCTTGACTCGACATCGTTTGTTTTGTTCCACTAGAACTTATTGTTTTGGGGACGGGAGAAGGATTGATGATGTAAATATTACATGATGGAGTTCATTTCTCAGGGGCAAGTGTCTAAGGTTAGTGAAAATTAATAAGTTAGAACAACTTCGTAAGTATCTTTTTGATAGAGAAATCGAAAGGATCCAATTCGAGCTTCGAACAAGGTTCAAATTTATTTGTTGGAATTGGTAAAACTATTTCGATCAAAAGTGTATCCGCGGGAATCAACCTTCTATTTGTATGATTTTTTCATAGAAAGAAAAAAAAATGGTATGTTGCTGCCATTTTTAAAACGATTAAGGATTCCCGAAGTAATGTCTAAACCCAATGATTCAAGAAAAAACTAAAAGATCCTGGAACAAGTAAATACCTTTTTTTTTCAAATTGTCTCATCAATTCTATTAGAAATAGAAAAAAAAATTCTAAAGAAGCACAGGCAAGAAAAGGGGGTAGAGACCACTCAATAAATTCAATAAATGAAATACCTAAAGGCTTTGTTTTCCTTTGAGTTATCGGGTTGCAAATAAGAAAAAAAAATATATATATTTAAACCATAGTTTAATTGATTTGATAATTTTATTGATATATTTAACATCAGAATTTTATACATAGACATAAATTTTTAATTTCCTCGAGCCGTACGAGGATAAAACTTCTTATACGTTTCTAGGGGGGGTGCATTGTTCATCTATATCTATCCCAATGAGCCGTTTATCGAATCGTTGCAATTGATGTTCGATCCCGAAGAGAGGGAAGATATCTTCGAAAAGTGGGTTTTTATGATCCAATAAAGAATCAAACCTATTTTAATATTCCTGTTATTCTATATTTCCTTGAAAAAGGGGCTCAACTCACAGGAACTGTTCAGGATATTTCAAAAAAAAGCAGGTGTTTTTATGGAACTTAGCTCTAATCAACAAACGAAATTAAATTAATGAAAAAAAAAAAAGAATTCCAGCACATATAGTGATATATATAGTCGATAGTAAATAAATGAAATAATAGAATATTCAAAACAAAATAAAATATTTCTATGATTTTTTATTGAATGGCTATCAAATGACTATTCATCTATTGTATTCTCATGTAAATAGAGAAAAAAAAAACACTATGGAAAAATGGTGGTTCAATTCCATGCTGTTTAATAGAGAGTTCGAATACAGGTGTGCATTAAGTAAATCAATGGATAGTTTTGGTCCTACTATTGAAAATACCAGTGTAAGTGAAGATCTCCAAATTTTAACTGATATAGATAAAAAAACTCATAGTTGGAATGATAGTGACAATTTTAGTTACAGTTTTTTTAATTATTTAGTAGGTGTCAGGAACATCCGGAATTTCCTATCTGATGAAACTTTTTTTGTTAGAGATAATGAGAAGAACGGTTATTCCATATATTTTGATATTGAAAATAAAATTATGGACATTAACAATGATCATTCTTTTCTAAATGAATCAGAATTTTTTTTTTCTAATTGTAACAATTCTAGCTATCTGAATAATGTCTTTAAGAGTGATGATGATCATTACATATATAATACTAAATTTAGTTGGAATAATAACATTAATAGTTGCATTGATAATTGCATTGATAGTTATCTTCGTTCTGAAATCTGTAGTGATAGTTACATTTTAGGTGATAGTGACAAATACAATGACAGTTATTCTTATAGTTCCATTTGTGGTAAGAGCAGAAATAGTAGTGAAAGCGAGAATTATAGTTCTAATTATAGTTCTAGTATAATAACTAGCACGAATGATACAAATGATAGTGATTCTGAAAGTTCGAATAATCTCGATGAAGTCAATGAAACTCAAAAATACAAGCATTTGTGGGTTCAATGCGAAAATTGTTATGGATTAAATTATAAAAGATTTTTAAAATCCAAAATGAATATTTGTGAATACTGTGGGTGTCATTTGAAAATGAGCAGTTCAGATAGAATCGAACTTTCGATTGATCCAGGTACTTGGAATCCTATGGATGAAGACATGGTCTCTCTGGATCCCATTGAATTTCATTCAGAAGAGGAACCTTATAAAGATCGTATTGATTCTTATCAAATAAAGACAGGATTAACTGAGGCTGTTCAAACAGGCACGGGTCAACTAAATGGTATTCCTGTAGCAATTGGAATTATGGATTTTCAGTTTATGGGGGGTAGTATGGGATCTGCAGTAGGTGAGAAAATTACCCGTTTGATCGAATATGCTACCAATAAACTTTTACCTCTTATTCTAGTATGTGCGTCCGGAGGAGCACGTATGCAAGAAGGAAGTTTGAGCTTGATGCAGATGGCTAAAATATCTTCTGTTTTATATAATTATCAAACAAATAAAAAGTTATTCTATGTATCGATCCTTACATCTCCTACTACTGGTGGGGTGACAGCTAGTTTTGGCATGTTGGGGGATATTATTATTGCCGAACCTGATGCTTACATTGCATTTGCGGGTAAAAGAGTAATTGAACAAACATTGAATAAGCCAGTACCCGAAGGTTCACAAGTGGCTGAATATTTATTCGATAAAGGCTTATTTGATTCAATCGTACCGCGTAATCCTTTAAAGGGAGTTCTGAGTGAGTTATTTCAGTTCCATGCTTTCTTTTCTTTGACTCAAAATGAAAAATAAGGTAGAGCAAAAAATTCTTTTTTTTCATTTTTCAACTTCAAATAAAATAAATTATGAGACAAAAATACAAAATTAGAACATACAACAGCAAAGTAATAAGATAATAATAAAAATAATAGAAGAATAGTCAGAAAAAAAAAGGTGTATTATCATACATATGTTTGTTTTTTCTAGAAATAGAAGATGAAATCAATCAATTTATTTAGTTATACATTTTTTTTTATTCGATTATATTTGTACTTTTGATTCTATTATATTATTTATTTATTATATTTATTGATTTTTTAAAATTTTGGATTTATTATATATTTATTATAATCTATATAAATAAGAATAAGAAAAATATTTAAAATATTAATATAACTTTTTCATTTTATATTAAATTAATATAACTAAATATATATATATCACAGGTACAAATAGTAAATCGAGGTACCCATTCTATGATAAACTTACCTTCCTTTTTTGTGCCTTTAGTGGGCCTAACATTTCCGGCAATTACAATGGCTTCTTTATTTCTTCATGTTCAAAAAAACAAGATTTTTTAGATACGGGTAGTAGGGACAAATCTGATATATTTTTTTTAGATCTGGAAGCAATTAGATGAATTATTCCTAAAGCTTTACATTTAAATAGTGCTAGTGGATTAAAGTTACTTCAGAAACAAAGAAAAATAAAGTAAAATTCATTTGTGTTGGTTTTTTTTTCTTTCCTAATTGTAATATGTAATAAAATATAAATTGGATTTAATATAACATGAATATAATTTTGCGATTAGAACATATACGAGTAGACCCTATAATAGAGTCTCGAAAAATAAGCAATTTCTTCTGGGCCTTTATCGTTCTTTTAGGTTCATTAGGGTTGTTATTGGTTGCAATTTCCAGTTATCTTGGTATGGATTATTTAATTTTGTCTGAGAAAATTTATGATTTTCCATTTATTCCACAAGGGGCCACGATGTCTTTCTATGGAATTGCGGGTATCTTTATTTGTTTTTATTTGTGGTGCACAATTTTGTGGGATGTGGGTAGTGGTTATGATATCTTCAATAAAAAAGATAAAGTAGTATGTTTTTTTCGTTGGGGATTTCCTGGAAAAAATCGTTGTATTATTCTCCGAGTACCTATGAAAGAGATTCAGTCCATCAGAATAATAACAGGAGTTCAAGAAGGGGGTATTTTTACTCGTACCTTTACTTATTATAGTATCGTTTACATGGAAACCATGGAACAGGGGTTTATTCCCTTGACTCGTATTGAAGATAATTTGACTCCACTAGAAATTGCACAAAAAGCTGGAGAATTAGCCATATTCTTGGGTGTACCACTTTTGTATTGATGAGAATTTGACTCCACTAAAAATTGCACAAAAAGCTGGAGAATTATCCTATTTTTTACGTGTACCGATTGAAATATTTATCGATGGGACATTCTTTGGTTTCGAAATACGACTATAATATTCATTACCCGAAGTGCTCTTTTGTGTATTCATCAAAAAGAATAATTGCGTCAAATCTTAACTTAGTAATTGATATCTATAATATTTATTTTTCTTCATTCGACTTTACATTTACAGTGGATTCCTTCGATTTCTGTATTCTTTCTAAATTCAACAAGGCAAGAACTAACTCCCGAATTGCAAATAAAAAACGCAGGAATAGATTATAGATTTATATATATGGATAGGTTCTATGACTTGTAATAAAACTTATACTTGATAGAAAGATTATTATCATATAGAGTTGACGAATGAGGTGAAGTTGAATTCATTAAAGATGAAAAATGGCAAAAAAGAAAGCATTCATTCCTCTTTTATATCTTGCATCTATAGTCTTTTTGCCCTGGTGTATCTCTTTCACATTTAAGAAAAGTCTGGAATCTTGGTTCACTAATTGGTGGAATACTAGACAATCTGAAATTTTCTTAAATGATATTCAAGAAAAGAGTATTCTAAAAAAATTTATAGAATTTGAGGAACTTTTTTTCTTGGATGAAATGCTAAAAGAGTACTCGGAAACACGTTTACAAAACCTTCGTACTGGAATCTACAAAGAAACAATCCAATTAATCAAAACGTACAACGAAGATCGTATCCATACAATTTTGCACTTATCGACAAATATAATCTGTTTCTTTATTCTTAGTGGTTATTCTATTCTAGGTAATCAAGAACTATTTATTCTTAACTCTTGGGTTCAAGAATTTCTATATAATTTAAGTGACACAATAAAAGCTTTTTCTATTCTTCTATTAACTGATTTATGTATAGGATTCCATTCGACCCATGGTTGGGAACTAATGATTGGTTCTGTCTATAAAGATTTTGGATTTGCTCAGAATGATCAAATTATATCTAGTCTTGTTTCGACTTTTCCAGTCATTTTGGATACAATTTTTAAATATTGTATTTTCCGTTATTTAAATCGCGTATCTCCGTCACTTGTAGTGATTTATCATTCAATGACTGACTGAAAAAACGATCCATTGATCCAATTTTTAAGTTTGTTTTTTTTTGTATAAAAGCTAAACATTATACAAAAAAATGGACTTTTTCTTTTTCTTTCTTTTTACCTCCTATCAAGGGATTTTTTCTATATTCCAGGAAATTCATTTTAGTAAATAGCAGAATCATGGATAGGGAACTATGACAGTGACCTACCTAATCTTATTGTAGAAATTTTCAGGATCAATGATTAGACCATGCAAACTAGAAATGCTTTTTCTTGGATAAAGGAAGAGATTACTCGATCTATTTCCATATCGATTATGATATATATAATAACTCGAGTATCCATTTCAAATGCATATCCCATTTTTGCACAGCAGGGTTATGAAAATCCACGAGAAGCAACCGGCCGTATTGTATGTGCCAATTGCCATTTAGCTAATAAGCCCGTGGATATTGAGGTTCCACAAACGGTACTTCCTGATACTGTCTTTGAAGCAGTTGTTCGAATTCCTTATGATATGCAAGTGAAACAAGTTCTTGCTAATGGTAAAAAAGGGGCTTTGAATGTGGGGGCTGTTCTTATTTTACCGGGGGGGTTTGAATTGGCTCCTCCCGATCGTATTTCGCCTGAGATTAAAGAAAAGATAGGTAATCTGTCTTTTCAAAACTATCGCCCTACAAAAAAAAATATTATTGTGGTAGGTCCTGTTCCTG